AACCCCGAATCTTTCTACGGAACGGAAAAGACCTATTAACCTAGATACTTCCTATTTTTACCTTTTTTTTCATTGCATAGCACAAAATGATAAAGTTCTCATTTTGACTGAGCATTTGAACTATGCTCAGTATTTTATTTTTTCCCGCAGTAAAGTATTACTGTTTAGTAGAAAAATGCTATTTTTCATCAAAAATTATATCTGACTTAGTCCATAAATTGCAAAGGTATCGTTCATGAACGAATGGAAGGATTAGAAGATCTCGTTTCTTTCCTCTTTTTTTATCAATATAAATGGGACCAATCCCTACATTGTGTATTGGTACATACAAACGATAAAATATCTTTGCCTCTCCCTGCTATTATGTATGAACAAAATGGTTTAAAACCTGTTCCATCATTAGCAATGTCCAAGTGAATAGATGTTCACTTTCGAGATGATCCGGGTCTAGCTCGATAACATGATCTCTTCCAATCCAATGTGAGAAAGTTACATAGTGTCTACTTTTTCCGATAAAGGGGTGTTTGCATGGGTTTGCCTTGGTATCGCGTTCATACCGTCGTATTGAATGATCCTGGACGGTTAATTTCTGTACATATAATGCATACAGCTCTAGTTGCTGGTTGGGCTGGTTCAATGACTCTGTACGAATTAGCAGTTTTTGATCCATCCGATCCTGTTCTTGATCCAATGTGGAGACAAGGTATGTTCGTTATACCTTTTATGACTCGTTTGGGAATAAAGGATTCATGGAGTGGATGGAACATCACCGGAGAAACTGTAATTAATCCCGGTATTTGGAGTTATGAAGGTGTGGCCGGGGCACATATCATGTTTTCTGGCCTGTGCTTTTTGGCAGCTATCTGGCATTGGGTATATTGGGATCTGGACATATTCTGTGATGAACGTACGGGAAAACGTTGTTTAGATTTGCCAAAAGTATTTGGAATTCATTTATTCCTCTCAGGAGTAGCTTGTTTCGGATTTGGAGCATTTCATGTAACGGGTTTGTATGGTCCTGGGATATGGGTGTCTGATCCTTATGGACTAACTGGAAAAATACAACCAGTGGATCCAGCATGGGGAGCTGAAGGTTTTGATCCTTTTGTTCCAGGAGGAATAGCTTCTCATCATATAGCAGCGGGTATTTTGGGTATATTAGCAGGTCTATTCCATCTCAGTGTTCGTCCTCCCCAACGTTTATACGTAGGATTACGCATGGGGAATATTGAAACGGTCCTATCCAGCAGTATTGCTGCTGTGTTTTTTGCAGCTTTCATTGTTGCTGGGACCATGTGGTATGGCTCCGCAACTACTCCGGTCGAATTATTCGGTCCCACTCGTTACCAGTGGGATCAGGGATACTTTCAACAAGAAATAGATCGACGAGTTCGTGCCGGTCTGGCCGAAAATTTAAGCCTATCAGAAGCTTGGTCCAAAATTCCCGAGAAACTCGCTTTTTATGATTACATTGGTAATAATCCAGCTAAGGGGGGGTTATTCAGAGCAGGTGCAATGGACAATGGAGATGGAATAGCTGTTGGTTGGTTAGGACACCCTATCTTCAAAGATAAGGAGGGAAATGAGCTTTTTGTACGTCGTATGCCTACCTTTTTCGAAACATTTCCAGTAGTTCTGGTGGACAAAGAAGGAATTGTGAAAGCCGATGTTCCTTTTAGGAGGGCAGAATCAAAGTATAGTGTTGAACAAGTAGGTGTAACTGTTGAGTTCTATGGTGGTGGACTTGACAGGGTCAGTTTTGGTGATCCTGCTATAGTTAAAAAATACGCTAGACGTGCTCAATTAGGTGAAATTTTTGAATTAGATCGTGCTACTCTAAAATCTGATGGTGTTTTTCGTAGTAGTCCAAGGGGTTGGTTTACTTTTGGACATGCTACATTTGCTCTCCTTTTCTTTTCTGGACACATTTGGCATGGTTCTAGGACCTTATTCAGAGATGTTTTTGCTGGTATCGACTCGGATCTGGATGCTCGAGTAGAATTTGGAGCATTCCAAAAACTGGGAGATCCAACTACTAAAAGACAAGTGGTATGATATTGCTCCTATCTCTTCTCTAATAAATATTAGTACGAAAGCTATCTCCATAATTGTAAATTACGATCAAATCAAATCTATGGAAGCATTGGTTTATACATTCCTGTTGGTATCGACCCTAGGGATAATCTTTTTCGCTATTTTCTTCCGAGAACCACCCAAACTTCCGACTAAAGGGGGAAAATAATTTTGCTTCTCCAAATCGTCATTCTTTCTCTCCCATCAAAGAAAGAATGACCTTCCCTATAGGGAAGGTCATTCTTTCAATTAGTCCTCGTGATCCTCAAAAGGATCCCTAAGTTGTTTAGAGGGTTGCCCAAAGGCGGTGTATAGGGCATAACCAGTAAAGCTTACAAGTAAACAAGATATGGAGATGGTGACTAAGGTTGCAGTTTCCATTATTAGGTGATCCCAATATCATGGTATGTTTACCATATAATAACAAAGTTAACAGATCTCAACCAATACAATAGTTTCTATGGCTACACAGACCATTGATGATACTCCCAAAACCACGCCAAAAGAAACCCTTGTAGGAACGACCTTAAAACCGCTTAATTCAGAATATGGTAAAGTAGCTCCTGGATGGGGAACTACTCCTCTTATGGGTTTTGCAATGGCTCTATTTGCAGTATTCCTATCTATTATCTTGGAGATTTATAATTCTTCCGTTTTATTGGATGGGATTCCGGTTAGTTGGGGCTGAGGAACTCCAAAATTCACCTGGTGAGCTCTTGAAGAAAAAAAAGAAGAACTGAGGGATTCAAACCCAGACCAAATAGTGGCTTTGAGTTTTTAGCTTATCTTGTTCCAATAGTTTGATCGTGTAATTACTTTTCTCTAAGGATTTTTGGAATATGGGTGTGCGACTTGTTGAAATCGATCCATATTTATAGTACAGAAGACCGATCTGTTATCTTCATCAAGATGGTCCTACCTCGTTGGATATTTCATTTCTAGAATATTGAATCTCTAGAGCACGAGGTCTATCATAGATATGTTCCGGGAAGATCTGAACTATGGTTTGTACCTATCATTTCCTCGTCACCAGACTTCCAATAAAGAAATTGAAAGAGGTATTTCCTATAATAAATCGAAGGATCTATCCCCTCTCATAATTATGCTGATTATGACCAAAGAATGATATAGTATCTGATTTCTCTTAGTTAGCATATTTCGTCGAATGAGCGAAAATGAAAAGGTTATTACCCAGAGAACCTTTTGGGGATTTGATAAAATCATCGGGGTCTAATTGAAATCTGAGGTTTGGATTGATTCATCTATTGAGATCTCGACAAGATAATTCCTATAAATCGTCTATATTAGTTCTTTTCTAGGGAACTGATATCACACGAATAGGGTAAAAGATCGTTCAAAGGGCCTATAGTGATTTATCATAGGGATGAGCCGACTTGAAATTTTGGCACTTTTTTTAATTTTGGCACTTTTTTTAATTTTGGCACTATAGAGTCTTCTAATAGAAATGCTGGATTGTTTCGAATCATCTTCATTTCTACAGCCGGTCAGGCAACGAACCCTCAAGTATCTCTTTTCCAAAATTTGTTTATTCGTGTCCAAAAACATTTGCGTGTTCTTGTTCAAGCCGTATGAAGGGAAATTCTCATGTACGGTTTTTAGAGGGGGAATTTCAGTTTACCTATCTCAATAAAGTATACGATCGGTTCGAAGAGCGTCTCGAGATTCAGGCGATTGCGGATGATATCGCCAGTAAATATGTTCCTCCTCATGTCAATATATTTTATTGTCTAGGGGGGATCACACTTACTTGTTTTTTAGTACAAGTAGCTACTGGTTTTGCTATGACTTTTTACTATCGTCCGACCGTTACAGAAGCTTTTGCCTCTGTTCAATACCTAATGACCGAAGTTAACTTTGGTTGGTTAATCCGATCAATTCATCGATGGTCGGCAAGTATGATGGTTCTAATGATGATCCTGCACGTATTCCGTGTTTATCTCACAGGTGGATTCAAAAAACCCCGTGAATTAACTTGGGTCACAGGTGTAATTTTGGCTGTGTTGACCGTATCTTTCGGTGTAACTGGTTATTCTTTGCCCTGGGATCAAATTGGTTATTGGGCAGTGAAAATTGTGACTGGTGTGCCTGAGGCTATTCCTGTAATAGGATCTCCTCTGGTAGAATTATTACGCGGAAGTGTTAGTGTGGGTCAATCTACCTTGACTCGTTTTTATAGTTTACACACTTTCATATTACCCCTTCTTACTGCTGTATTTATGCCAATGCACTTTCTAATGATCCGTAAGCAGGGTATTCCAGGTCCTTTATAGAGAGGAAAGATAGATTGAAAATAACTATTCATAACTTATTGTTCCGAGTAACGACAGTAATATATCATCGCCAGGAATATTTCTTATTCAAAAATGGAAATATCCATAGAAAATATGGTCCTCGGATTTCTCCTTTCGATTTTGGAGTATTATTCATCCAATACAAACAAATAATTGGAGTAGATTCTCAGACGGAGAAGATGGATTATGGGAGTGTGTGACTTGAACTATTGATTAGGCCATGCAGATACTTTCTCCGATCTACCACATAAAGATTTTTTATAAAATGTGTCTCTGTCCCAATTTCCTTATCAGAAATAGGAAGTTTAGCACCTGGGTGGAAAGGCATTGGTCAGTTTGTTCCGTTCCAAGAGAATTCTTTCTATGATCGAATCCGAATCAGGAAGGGCTCCGTGAGATCCGGACAATGGGACAATATTTTCATATATTCAATAATTGGACTATATGACTTTACTTCTCCTTTTCATAGTGTGAAAATGCATCCATTTCCCTTGCATCCATTTCGATGGGAAAACTATTGGAGTGAAAGAAGGGATCTAAGGAAGGAGAGAGGCCGGATCAATAACAAGTCAATACCTTGTATGCTAAAAAACTTTTGAGGTCTATTCGTGGTGATAAACACAAATTACAAGGACTAAGATGGTCCAAAAGGCATATCGATCATGATCGAATTTGTGAGCTTACTTGGGTCATGAGCATTTAACTGGAATAATAAAATGACCAATGATGGATGATCATAGACATTATTAGTTCCTATTTTTCCAATTTGTCTTCCATCACGGGAAAAATAAGTGATATATACTTCCTCCAGTTATTGTTCGAGCCGGATGATAAAAATTGGCATGTCCGGTTCTTTCGGGGGATAGATCCATAAAGATCTACTTATCCCAATAACAAAGAAACCTGACCTAAATGATCCTGTATTAAGGGCTAAATTAGCTAAAGGTATGGGACATAATTATTATGGAGAGCCCGCTTGGCCCAATGATCTTTCATATATTTTTCCAGTAGTAATTTTAGGTACTATTGCATGTACAATAGGTTTAGCGGTTCTAGAACCATCAATGATTGGTGAACCAGCAAATCCATTTGCAACTCCTTTGGAGATATTGCCCGAATGGTATTTTTTCCCTGTATTCCAAATACTTCGTACAGTACCTAACAAATTATTAGGTGTCCTTTTAATGGGCTCAGTACCCGCGGGATCATTGACGGTGCCTTTTCTAGAGAATGTGAATCAATTTCAGAATCCATTTCGTCGTCCAGTAGCTACAACAGTATCCTTGATCGGTACTGCAGTAGCCCTTTGGTTGGGTATTGGGGCAGCGTTGCCTATTGATGAATCTTTAACTTTAGGTCTTTTCCAATTTGATCCAACTGTCGAATATAAAAATATTTCAATTTTTTTATTCATATATCTAGGGAGTAGTTGCTTTAAGACAAATTATATCTCCCTAGATATACCCATCTTGTCAGATATTTCTTTCGAATATTCCACGAAAGAGAGATATGTCAAAGATTCTCATGACTCTCCAAAAGAACTTGGGGAAAGGAAATGAAGAGATGAAATGAACCATTTTATGAACCCGAAACTAATTCCTGGGTGGATCAATTGCAAAAAGTTTTTGTAGAACTTCCAATACCTGTTCGACAGATTCCTTCCCGAAGTGTTCAATTCTCATTAGATCTTCTCGACTGTAATTTAAGAGGTCCAATAATGTATGTATATTGGCTCTTCTGAGGGAGTTATAGGTTTTGGGGGGTAACTCTAATTGGTCAATGAAAATAAGTTGAAATGCAATTTTTTCTTTCGTTTCCCCCGTATCAGTCAATAAGTGCGAAAGGGGGAAGGGAAGCATATTAGACCCTTTTTTATTGTTCATTCCATCGATGTTCTGTTCCTCTCCATGCAGGAAGGGAATAAATAAGTCGATCAAATTTCGAGAAGCTTCGTAAAGTGCCTCCCTAGGAGTTAACCCCCCATTCGTCCATATTTCCAGGAAAAGGACTTCTCGTATTTCATTTCCGCTCCCATAGGAATGAATACTATAATTCGCATCGCGAACAGGCATAAAAACAGCATCTATAGGAAAAATTCCGTCCTGATAATTATTTGGACTATGTATAATATATCCGCGATTTTTTTCAATTTGTAATCTGATATCAGAAGTAATTGATTTAGTAAGTCTAGCTATATGTTGTGTAGTATCAATTATTTTCACAGAAGGTGGTAATATGATATCTTGAGCAGTTACATTTCTGGGTCCAACAATATAAATAGAAGCTTCTCGGATTCCGTACGAGTCACTTCTAAGTACAATTTCTTTTAGATTCATCAAAATGTCATGTACTGATTCTTCAATACCTATTATCGCGGAATATTCATGTTTTATGTTCTCTAATTTTACACGTGTGATACATGTTCCTTCTACTTCTCCAAGTAAAGCTCTTCGCATTGCGATGCCTATTGTATCGGCTCGACCTTTGCGGAGCGGGGATAGAGCAAAACGGCCATAATGAAGACGCTTACTGTATGCTCTGGATTCGATGCATTTCCATCGTAGTGTCTGAATAGAGACTGAGATTTCATCTCGAATCATACCAAGAATATTTGATCAGATCATTAAATCATTTCTTTCTCTTGAAATTCATTCAATTCTTACACACGTCTCTTTTTGGGAGGTCTACATCCATTATGTGGCATAGGGGTTACGTCACGTACAAAACTTAATAGTATGCCACTTCTACGAATGGTTCGTAATGCTGTATCTCTCCCTCGACCAGGGCCACTTATCATAACTTCTACTCGTTCCATACCCCGATCCATTAATGCACGAATAACATTTTCTGCTGCAGTCTGGGCAGCAAATGGTGTACCTCTCCTTGTACCTTTGAATCCACAGGCACCAGCAGAAGACCAAGAAAGAACTTGTCCCCGTACATCTGTAGCAGTCACTATGGTATTGTTAAAACTTGCTTGAACGTAAATAACTCCTTTGAGTACTCGATGTTCATTCCTACGTGAACCAATTCTTTTTATAGTTTTTGACATATTAATCATTATGAGTTCAGTTCGAAAAATGCATATCGAAATCTATTTTACCACTAGATCCGTTAATTGATATAGAAGAGGATTACCCCTGTTTTTGCTTATGTCTCGGATTAGAACAAATTATCATAACTCGTTTCCGTCTACGAATTGGTCGACATTTTCCACAAATTCTACGAATAGAAGCACGAATTTTCATATTTGTGACCCTCCAATTTGCTCATATTACATTTTGTTTCCTGAGACAGAGAGTCTGTTTCATCTATGATTCTCGATCCCTATCAGATGTTCAAAAGGTGATTCAATCCTTTGAAGATTTGTTGCTAAGTCTATATATTATACGTCCTTTGGTTAAATCATAAGCACTTAATTCGACCTTGACCCTATCTCCTGGTAGTATTCGTACGGAATTACGTCGAATCCTACCCGAAATATGAGTCAGAATCTGACATCCATTATCTGTCAGAACTCGAAACATACCGTTGGGGAGTGATTCAGTAACCAAACCTTCCGCATGGATCAGATTCTGTTTCTTCATCGAATCTCCTCCTCTTTTGATTCAAAAACTTGACTAACGTGCTTGGATGAAGATGAATGGTGTCTCGACTTGCTCCGACTTTTCTTACTATGGGGATATCTTACAGAATCAATATTTTTGGACAACATTTGGATTAATTACCATACATAACATAAAATTTCTCCTCCAATTTTTTTCTGTCGAGCTTCTCGATCCGTCAAAATTCCTTGGGAAGTAGAAAGAATTACGATCCCCATTCCACCTAGAACTTTTGGAATTTCTCGATAATTAGAATAAATTCTCAAACCAGGTTTGCTGGTACGCTTTGACGTGGTCATATATGTCCTTTTCTTCCTTCTCCGATATTTTGAAGTCGATATCAAAAAATATTTTTGGCCTTCCTGATGTTCCCTAACATCTTCTATAAAACCTTCTCGTAAAAGGATCCTTCCAATGTTCTTGGTAATATTAGTAGCTGTTACTCGAACCGTTCCTTTTTCTACCATGTCAGCGTTTCTTATAGAAGTAATTAGATTGGTAATAGTATCGTTACCCATGACGAACGAATTCTTAGGAATTCCTGGTCTCGATATAAAAGGCATGTTCGATCTTCTTTGAGGAATATGCCTGAGGTGCAATGAATTTAATTGATCCATGTACCATTTGATGAACCTTAAGTCAAAGATTCTTACAAGATCTATCAGTACTTATAATACTTCGGGAGCCAATGAAACTATTTTCGTGAAATTCAATTGTCTCAATTCCTGAGCAACCGGACCAAAAACTCGAGTTCCTTTTGGATTTCCTTCCTGATCAATGACAACGGCTGCATTGTCATCAGATCGTATCATCATTCCATTGTCACGTTCAAATTCTTTACAGGTGCGTATAACTACGGCTCTAACTACTTCCGATTTTTCCAGGGGCATGTTAGGTACTGCTTCTTTAATTATAGCAATGATAACATCACCTATATGAGCGCATTTACGATTACTTGCTCCTAGAACTCGAATACACATTATTTTTCGGGCTCCACTGTTATCCGCTATATTCAAATAAGTTTGAGACTGAATCATTTTTCCTCCAAAATATTTTTTACCTCGGCAGATAACATGAAAAAAAGGAAGAGTTCTTACGAACTAGTAATCTTCTTCCACCAGAAATAACTCTTTGATTCTGTATGGATGGGTTGGGTTAAGTAGTAACAAATTGAGTACGTATAGGCATTTTGTATGCAGCTATTCTAGCAGCTGCTCTAGCAACGGTTTCGGATACTCCGCCCATTTCATAAAGTATTCGACCTGGTCTGATGACAGATACCCAATATTCAGGAGATCCTTTCCCGGAACCCATACGTGTTTCTGCAGGTCTCATTGTAATAGGTTTGTCGGGAAATATACGTACCCATATTTTTCCGCCACGACGGGCATAACGATTAATCGTTCTTCGTCCGGCTTCTATCTGCCCAGATGTGATCCAAGCGGGTTCAAGTGCTTGAAGAGCGAATCTACCGAAACAAATGCGATTGCCGCGGTAAGATACTCCTTTCATTCTTCCCCTATGTTGTTTACGAAATTTTGTTCTTTTTGGGTTATAGTCGATGGTTAATAGTATTTTGATCCCATCTCTAATCCAGAACCGGACATGAAAGTTTCTTCTCATCCGGCTCCTCGTGAATAATCAATGTGTAGATAAATGAGTCTATATCTATGCATTACACATATTGTATATAGAATATAATTTACAGGACGAATAACTCTTACATTTCCATCCAATGTCTTAATAAAGAATTTCACAGGCGAATATTGACTCTTCCAGTATTTGCTCCATGGGGTCGACTTACCTATAGACTCCAATGATATTAATTGGTTTTTGGTTTATTTCGCCATCCTATCCAATGAATGATTAAGATTCCTATATGATCTTATGCAGTCATAGGTTCCATCGTTCCATAGCTTCTATCTAAATGCCCAGGTCTTCCCTCCGCAATGGAGCTTTCTTTTCATCTGTTACGGAATCAATTTCCTTAGTTTCCATCGACCCGAAGCTCTTTCTCCTTCATAAACTGAATTCCTTCAATCTTGCTTGAATGAATCAGGATGATTCTTATGCTTTATCACACTGCTTTTTGGAGGGTAGTTAATGAACCATACAATATTGGGAGAATATTTCTCCTTTTTCTTCTTTTTCCGCATTACCAAACACCTTTCTCGCTTCACGAGAGATCAAAATATCATATCATTTTTTATCTCGTGGAAGAAAGTATTTACGAGGTGATAGTATCTACCCATAGTTATTGGATCTTGGCAATATGAAGCAATGAGTTGTCTCTAGTTTATTTATAGAGACCAATCCGTTCTTATTTCGAGTTCTCCATAACATAACTTCGGAAAAGAATGAAAAGCTCGATTCCAACGAGTCGCACACTAAGCATAGCACGGTTCCAAAATGGTAAATCTAATTTCTATTCGATCTGATAGAATTGATGATCCATGATCGGGCAGATTGGAAAAAAAAGACCAATTATTCCTACTCTTCTAAAATCCAAATTTTTATCCCTAAAACTCCATAGATGGTTTTAACCGGATAATAACAATAATCAATCCTAGCCCGAATTGTCTGTAGGGGAACCCTACCTCCCCTGTCCCATTCGACCCGGGCAATTTCCTTTCCATCGAGACGTCCTGCAATTTGGATCTGAATACCTTCTACCTCTTCCCGTTCAGCCAGTTCAATAGCTTTCTTCATTGTTTTTCTGAATGGAACTCTCTTCTCTAGCTGTAGGGCAATATACTCTGCAAGAATATTAGGTTTTCTATAGGGTTTCGCAACTTTTTCTATAGCAATGTGAAGTTTTCGGTCCACAGAATCGAGCATATTTAGTACATCATTTCTTAATTTTTCAATTCCTTGACCCCTACCTTCTATTAACAACAAGTTGGGAAATCCAATATAGATTTTGACCTTAATCAAATCGATCTTTCTGCGAATCTCTACACGTGCAATTCCTCCATAATTCGAGGAGCTCTTTATATGCGTTCGTACATAGTTTTCAATGCAAGTACGTATTTTTTGATCTTCTCGGAGATCTTTGGAATAATTCCTTTGTTGTGCGAACCAATGGGAACGCTCATTTTGAGTTACACCAAGTCTAAAACCAAGTGGATTTATTTTCTGCGCCATACATATCCTTTTTTTCGGGATTCTATTGACATAATCGGATCATTCGATCTGGAGATTTCCTCCGATACAATAGTTATATGACAAGTGGGTTTCTTTATTGGATAACCGCGTCCCTGAGCTCTAGGTTGAATCCTTTTAAAAACAGCACCCTCATTCACTTCGACTCTACCAACGAGTAAATTGGCTTTGTTCAAACCCATATTGTGATTTGCATTCGCCGCCGCAGAATGAATTAATTGTGATATGGGATAACAGGCCCCATAAGGCATCAGTTCCAATATCATAAGTGCTTGTCCATATGAACGACCACGAATTTGATTAATTACTCTACGCGCTTTATGAGCAGACATACGTATATTTCTCGCCAAAGCTCGTATCTCTGGACCTGGACTATTATTTCCCATTGACTCCATCCTCCCTAATGAATGACAAGTCTTTCTCAATTAACGACGAGATTTCTTATCGTTTCTTGCATGTCCCTGAAAAAGTAGGGTAGGTGCAAATTCCCCCAATTTGTGGTCTACCATACGATCTGTTACATAAATGGGTAAATGTTCCCTCCCATTATGAACAGCAATTGTATGACCGATCATTGCGGGTACAATGACAGATGCCCGGGACCAAGTAACTATTATCTTCTTTTCTTCTTTTATGTTTAGATTTTTAATTTTCCTCAATGAATGATTAGCCACAAAAGGATTTTTTTTCAGTGAACGTGCCATGATCAATTACCTTTCTTTCCTTTTTTTTATGGATATCCAACCATTCTTACTCACGTCGACGAAGGATTGAAGCATCACTGTATCTATTTCTCTTCCGACTTTTCTTTCCAAGTGCACTATAGCCCCAGGGGGTCACAGGTTTTTTCCTGCCAATTGGGGTTCTTCCTTCCCCACCTCCATGAGGATGGTCTACAGGGTTCATAGCTACTCCTCTTACCTCAGAACGCTTACCCAACCAACGTTTAGCTCCGGCTTTACCGAAACTTCTATTGTTTGCAGTGATATTACCCACTTGTCCAATTGTGGCTGAGCAGTTCTCAGATATTAAACGAACTTCTCCAGATGGTAATCTTAATGTGGCCGATCGATCTTCTTTTGCGATCAGTTCTGCTACAGCACCTGCCGCTCTAGCCAATTGTCCACCCTTTCCAAGTGTTATTTCTATGTTGTGTATAGCCGTGCCTAAGGGCATATTGGTTGAAGTAGACTCTTATTCCGATGAATAAAAATCCCTTCCCAAACTGTACAAGCCTCTCTCAGGGCATACAGCTTTCTGGATGTATATTATATTCACATATATTGAATAAATATAATCGAGATGAGAAGGAGCATCTATTGTATTCTCTATGTCCCGATTCTCTACATCCTAGGTCTCTCTATTCCATCATCTGGCTTATATTCTTTATGTAGCATTCAGAATGAATGACTTTATCAAATTACGCTAATACTTTCGTATGTTATGGATAACGTAGGAGGCATATTAAACATCTTTTTCTCTTCTCTCTCTTTTCACTTTTTTCCTCTCCCCATCTTTTTATTTTGGGAATTACTACCACTGTCCAGCTCCGAATCCGCCTCTGACCATCAGATCAAATGTGAGTAACTTGTCTTTTTAGAGGGTGCCTCTATCCCATTTTGTTCATGCTTCGGACAAACAATCAGGTCCTCTCCATATTATTATATCTTCGGAACCAATGATCCGATATGAACAATTTTTGAATCCAATCACCTGCTGTCATTTATCCTCAGTTTCCCTTTGGGGTTCGTCCCGTAAAAGTGTCCTAGTTGGATCAGTGATAGATTTATAGGTTTCGCTGTAAACCCAATCGGTTGCTTCCGATCACGTAAATTAATAATTCAAACCGCACTCAGAGGTAGGGCATTTCCTATTGATATAGGAGCTTTTGGACCAGAAAGAATAGTATCTCCAATCATGACCCCTCTGGGATGCAGAATATACATCTTATCGCCATTCTTGTAATGCACCTTGCAAATGTATGCACTTCTATTAGGGTCGTATTCTATGGTTACAATTTCTCCTGATATGTGTTCCTTATTCCGTCGAAAATCAATTTGACGATACAGACGCTTGTGACCCCCTCCCCTGTGTCTTGCAGTAATAATTCCTCTTCCATTACGACCTTTCCCACAATGATGTTGTCCAGAGGTCAATTTCTTCTGCGGGTCCAACTGCACTCTTCCATCGAAACCTGATACAGATCTATTGCGTGTATCCGGAGTTAAAATTCTATATGAACGGATGGCCATTTAGTTTCAAATTTGAAATCTTATTGTTCTGAAAAGAGTGGAATAGAATCACCGGTTCTAAGTGTAATAATCACACGTTTACAACGTATTGGATGTCCTATCATTGACCCTCTCTTTCCTCCTTTTTCAGGGAGGCGATAGCTGTTCATAGCTATTACTTTAACATCGAAGAAATGTTCAATCCAATTTTTAATCTTTGTTTTGTTCGATTGCGAATCGACGTTAAAAGTATATTGGTTCCTTTCCAATAGACGAATACTTTTCTCCGTAAGTACTGGATATTTCACTTCATCCATAAATTTTTTCCCTCCTTTTCTCCTTTTTTTCCCGTAAAGCCTGTAGCTATTATTATATCGGATCATATACCAATTTCATTATACAGATATATCATAGTTTAGGTATGGAAGTTATGCACGAACGTAATGCTCACAACTTTCCTCTGGATCTAGCCGCTGTTGAATCTATTTCAATAGGTGGATAATACTCTGATGGATTGTTATCGTGTATTGCTTAATTGAAGCATACCAAGCCTTTCATTCATTTTATTGAAAGGCTTGGTATGCTTCAATTGTTTGGTGTTATTCTTCATACTTCTTCCCATTCCATCAATAATGGATATGTGCAGTTCCCCTGCATCCAGCAGGAATTGAACCCGCGAGTTCGCCAATTATGAGTTGGGCGCTTTAACCATTCAGCCATGGATGCTGGATAAAGATCATCAACATATTCATTCTATAATATGAGTATAGACTCATATCTAAAATTGGGTAGTTCGGGATTGGGACCCATTTACATTCTTTCTCTCATACTTGATTCATGTCAAATATTCTCAATAGACATTCAAATAACATTTCATTGAATTAATTTGATAATAAGCCATGGACGAAACAAAATATGTGAATCAATTAGAATTGATTGTATTTATTGTTCGGTCCTTTGGTCTTCCACTCATGGTGGGTGGGATAATAATGAAGAAGTTGACGTAAAAATATAATAATTTTATCTATTTCAAAGGAGTATATTCATGTTCCTATTTCCCTAATATAATACTTTCTGGCTGGATATTTTAATTAATATATAGTATCATTCCTACCTATTCTTGCATCCTTGATTTCCAGAGCTTTGGCTCCCATTGGTCAAGAACCGGACTACTAGTTACGAATCAAGTATCGAACCAATGGGAAGATACTTGGATCCGATCTAAGATCATTATATGTTCGCTCCAGTTCTTGTTGTTCTTGATGTTGGAACAGTCTCCCTTTCTCTATGGGCTATGAGTTCTAGTATACAGGGTATATCTGCATTTATAGGAGCTTCAATTCTCGTGCTTATTTTCATCGTTGGTTCAGTCCATGCGTGGCGAAGAGGAACATTGGGTCCTTAATTTCCGAGTGGGGGAGGTAAGTACAAAATGACATAAACCCAATGATGAATCCTATGAAGTTACCTTTACTCGATCAAACAATTTTGAATCCAGATATTTCAACTACCCCAAATGATCTGTCGAACGAATTGGGCCAAACTCTCCAGTTTATGAACGCTCCTTTACAGTATTAATTGTGGTTTCATCAAATTCGCTTCATTAATAGATTCGCGATTCGACTCCGATCGTTACGGTCCGGTACCAAGATCTGGACCTAGACGAGCTTACCTCATTATAACAGCGGGGACTGTGACCATGAAAAAGGCTCCTTCTGTAGTGAGATTTATTATACGAACAAATGCCGGAACCAAAATATGTAGTTGCCCTGGAGCATGTACTATCACAGAGAAATTTTTGGTACAGATTATTATAGTACCGTTCGCAAAGTAGATAAGTTAATTCCTGTGTCTATTCGCCAGATTGCCCACCTGAACCAGAGGCTATTATAGATGCTATAACGAAACTTCGTGAAAGAAAAGATAGTTCGATGGATATATGAGGCCCGAACTCCAACAAGGAAAGAATAAAATATTTCACTATAAATCATAGGGATCATCATATTGGATCCAGTATTCATACTAGAAACTATGGTCAAAAGTTATTACATCAATCTTATGAACCTCAATTCGAATCTACTTTCGAGATACCCTCTGCAACGTTTGGATCTACTTCAACTCTGCAATTATAGATCTATCATTGGGATAATCTATCCCATTTCGATTCGGATGGAATAGGATGAATAGATTCCGACTAGTGCCGAATTATCAGTCCCACCGTCAAATCTTGACTTCTGAGTTCTCGATCCTACTTTTTTATATGTACAGAGTATCGGGATTCAATTGGAACGGACAGAGAGGGACAATATGAGCAAAGAAGAGGGAGAGAACAGATTGATCCATCTATCTATTTTGATCGGGGTGTCTCCGTATGTAGATATACATCTAGATAGAATAGATTTAGATAGATGGATATGGAGACATGGATATTGACATCTTGCCAGGAACCAGATTTGAACTGGTGGCACGAGGATTTTCAGTCCTCTGCTCTACCAACTGAGCTATCCCGGCTCTTCCCTGTGGATCATCCTGGTACAGGGTTTTAACTTGTGTCAACTAAAAAGAAGTAAAAAGGTATTTTTACTAGTTTTTAGAATGATCTTTATTATTTTCGATCTGGAAGTCACTAATATGATAAAAATGGACTGCAATTGAATAATTTAAAAATGATCTAATCTATTCTATGTAGATCATATATCACAAAATAAATTGATCATATGATCAACTTATTAACAGATCAACTCAACTTGTCATAAGATGGATGAAAAGATTCATGTTCTAATTTCTTCTCTTCATGAAAAAAAAAATAGCGAGGTAAAAGAATCGAGAAATTAGAATGGATTCGAACCAATGGAATTGGAGAAGATAGATCAATCCGTTCGGGAACGAACCTGGGTGGGGATAGAGGGACTTGAACCCTCACGGTCTATAAAGCCAACGGATTTTCCTCCTACTGCAATTTGCATTGTTGTTTACATTGACATGTAGAATTGGACTCTATCTTTATCCTCGTCCAACCATTTATTCCAAAAAATAATTAAATTCTCCATCTAGAGTAGATAAGTTCATAATTGGATTACTTAATGTCAAATCAGTACTTCAACTTGAATCTGGCATCTATCTTATGAATAAAATGCTTGGAACGATTCAAGTTCTGATCGCCAGTTTTGTCTGATGTTATATAACATCTCTCTCCATTTTTGAGGTGTAAATAGATCGTTCTATAACTACAGTATTGGACCAAATGAGATTCATTCGTTAGAATAGCTTCCATTGAGTCTCTGCACCTATCCCCTTCCTATCTTAGGAGAAGAAACATTGTCTTCATGAACCGGATTTGGCTCAGGATTACCCATTCAAAATATCCCAGGGTTCCCTGGATTTGGAAGCTATCACTTGGTAGGTTTCCATACCAAGGCTCAATTCGATCAAGTCCGTAGCGTCTACCAATTCCGCCATATCCCCTTCTCGAAGAACAAGATCATACCTTGATCTAATCCTATTATGTAATATCCATCAGCATTATTCATTGGATATTTGCTCAATATTGGGTGGGAGAAATATCCTCCCCTACTCCCCTTCTCTCCCCTTCTCTCCCCTTCTCTACCCATCTCTCCCCTTCTCTATCTCTACCCCAATCGAATATGACTGGAATCATTATATTATTTATCCATTTGAAATGCAATGTTATTATCCTACCCTAGTCGATTTGGAAGAGTGAGTAAAACGATCGATATCAATTGACCCTTACTTCTCCTTTCTTTCCCTTGAAAGAATCTACATTCAGACAATGTTCCGTTGTAATCGTAATCTGGATTGCGTCATTGAATCTGATTCGCGCTATAATCGTTAGGATTCCAAAGGAATCTATGGATCTCACCCCAATGAAATGGGGAATTATATTCCATCGAGCCTGCTTAGCTCAGAGGTTAGAGCATCGCACTTGTAATGCGATGGTCATCGGTTCGATCCCGATAGCTGGCTCTTTTCCGTTCCTCTCATTTCCATAATCCACAAAGTTTTGTTAGGATCAAGATGGAATGGAGAATACTCTTACGATCGTTCGTCGGGTCCGTCATGCCATGATCATTTACTCCCAACTAGGAACGGGATGAATGAAATGATTGGAGCTATTAGGATCAATAACAAATTGGAGAAAGATCTTCGTTTTCCATATAAAAGAATTCCAGTAGTACTCATACGGGTTATACTATTCTTTCTTCTTTCTAGCACTATTTGTTAATTGAATAAGGAGTTTCTATGTCCCGTTATCGGGGACCTCGTTTAAAAATAATACGTCGTCTGAAAACTTTACCAGGTCTCACTAGTAAAAGACCCAAAAACAGAAAGGATTCTATGAACCGGTCTTCTTCCAGGAAAATCTCTCAATATCGTATCCGGCTAGAAGAAAAACAGAAATTGCGTTTTCATTACGGACTAACGGAGCGACAATTGCTGAAATATGTTCGTATTGCTAGAAGAGCCAAAGGCTCAACGGGTCAGGTCCTATTGCAATTACTTGAAATGCGTTTGGATAATATTCTTTTTCGATTGGGTATGGCTCCCACTATTCCCGGAGCTAGACAATTAGTGAATCATGGACATATCCGGGTCAATGACCATATGGTAGATATACCAAGTTACCCTTGCAAACCTCAAGATGTGATTACTATAAGAGATCAACAAAGATTGAGAGCTATCATTAAGAAGAATATAGATCTGTTCCAGAGGGATAAATTGCCAAATCATTTGACTTTTCATTCCTTACAATATAAAGGATTCATCAATCAAATAATAGATAGTAAATGGATCAATTTGAAGATTAATGAATTGCTGGTCGTAGAGTATTATTCCCGTCAAGCTTGAATCGAGAATGAAATGAAAGAGAGGGGTGGGTTGGTTGCTGGGCATCTGGAAATTATGTTCTTCTCCCTTCTTTTTCCCTTCCCCGAAGGAGACATTTTATAATCCTTCCGTACGTTACTTGTTATCTGCGATACTTTTTTTTTATTGCTTCTTAGAATAGTCTTGACTTTTCCCATACCACGAACCAATGTTCGTTCTATTTTCTCTATTACAAATAGAGGTAGATTGATCCTGGAATTAGGAAATAGTCCTATTGGGATTCAATAGATTGGAAAAACAATGGATGAGAAGAAAATAGATAGTAGGGCGAAGATACGGAAAGAGAGGGATTCGAACCCTCGGTAAGCAGAAGCCTACATAGCAGTTCCAATGCTACGCCTTGAACCGCTCGGCCATCTTTCCTATGAGATCTCTTGGTTCTAATTAAGAAAATGAGTCAATAGCAACTTCCTTACGAAACGAATTCTTTTTGTTCGGGTACGAAGAGTTCAATCTTTCGGAAATAAATAGATAATAAATAAGGTAATGATTCAATCCCCCCCCGGAAAGACGAAAGGACATTTTTTCCAACTTCCTCTTATTTTAGGAAATCCTCAATCATCCCGGTTAATCTGACGTATTCGGATTGCCTAATCAATAATTTAAGACAGATTAACTGATCCATTCCATATTATGATCATATATAGATCTGTAGTGATCATCTTATCAATTGTATAAGAACTAATTCTTTGGCAATGATCCTGTGTCATGATGACTATATTTTCCCGATATTCTTTTATCTATATGGATAAAGCACACAATTGCTGGGTAGGCATTTCATCCTCATTATGCAATGCTCGATCGTTTAACTCTTTCTTTGTTCGGATCATAATCGAACTGGACTTCCCGAGTTTACCCAATCTATTATTCTTTCAATACGAGCCTTTTTCCATTATTATTCATATTACTAATTAACAATTATTCAATTTATTCCCTATCTATTCCCATTTTAAAGAATAGATTGGAATAGATTGGAATAGATTGGAATAGATAGAATGAGAACATATTTACGATTGTAAGGAAATCCATTTTATGGTATTGTGCACCAGAAAAAAATTTCGTTCATGGAATCATTTGCGTAAGGGAATGAAGGAAATTATCAAATCTGTAATTGACTATGCCTAGATCTCAGAGAAATGACAATTTTATTGATAAGACCTTCACAATTGTAGCAGATATCTTATTGCGAATAATCCCGATGGCTCCGGGGGAGAAAGAAGCATTTACCTATTACAGAGATGGTGTGATTTGATATTTTTTCCGTTCTTCTTTTTTGGGGAAAGAAAAGGTAAGGTATTCGGGAATAAAAATTGGGTAAAATAAAACTTACGCTCAGTGAAGGTGAGTTCTGGAGATAGAACAATTCCTTCTGTCGTGTATCCCCGGTCAATGCACCTTTAGATGCTTTCATCTCCTGAGGATTTTAGTACCGAGCGAAAGGTTACACCTATGCAATAGGCTTTGCTTGTATAGTTGAACCTATTTGATAGGCGCGCATGAGGGGAGAAAGCACTACCTACGTATGGAAATCGACAACACAAAAGCTTCGTTATAGCCCATATGCATTACCCTTTTCTGAAGGGTAGTGAGAATGGTTGGGACAACAAACATCCATCTCGTTTGTACTTCGGATACCCTTATAATGGAACCATCGGAGATTGTTGAAGTGATTAATCCCCGGAGAATACAGGGCGTTAAGAACAAAGAAATTGTTAGAGGTTCCATTCCTAGTAGTAAGATCCTTGGTATTTGGAAAAGAATCTTTGCAAGAAGGATGGCTAGAGATTTATTGGAAATACACTAGCCCCTGTTAATTCATAATATTGGGTCAGAATCTTTTTTTTTTTTTTAATTCCACGGATTACTCCCCATATTACCTACTGTAAAGAAAGGAGGAGCCGTATGAGGTGTGAATCTCATGTACGGTTTTGAAGCGGAGATCATTTCAATGGAATGAACGACCGTAACGAATGTCAGCTCAATCGGAAGGGGAATATGCGGAAGCTTTACAAAATTATTATGAAGCTATGCGACTGGAAACTGATCCTTATGATCGAAGTTATATACTATATAATATAGGTCTTGTGCATACAAGTAATGGGGAACATACGAAGGCTTTGGAATATTATTTCCAAGCATTAGAACGGAACCCATCCTTACCACAAGCTCTTAATAATACGGCCTTGATCTGTCATTACGTGCGACTATCTGTACCATAGAATAACTTAGTTAATAACTACTACGAGTAAGGACAAAAGAAAAGGCTTTCTACATATGCACCGTCCCAAGTAACGGTTTTTATCAGCTGTAGCGAAAAAAAGCATCTCTCATAGGAGCCCGAATATGAATAGATAGAGCCTAAATATTCCATGGATAATAAATTCAATTGATGATGGAAGCACCATAAAGATCAATTATTGAAAGAAGGTTCGGGCTGATACGATCAAATCTGCTCATTGACAAGAATCAGGAATCAACTTATGTAATAGAGTTGATCTACTAAGCTATTGAGCAGCGGTGTAGCATCAGATCCTAAAGATGTGAAGTACTCCAGCCAGAGAGTACTCTCCAAAAATTCTATACGGAACTGAGATAGTTACCTTGCAAAAAGACTTTGATTTGGACAATCAATCTGAAGTATAGAAAGAGATATACTTCATCTTTTTGAGGGTAGGAGAAAAGATAGAACCTGATCATTGAATTGATTGGAAGTGAAATCAGAAACTCATGTCATTGACTTTTTTTGGTCCTTTGGTTAATATGAACTCCCAATGAATCATCTCCAATTCTTTGGAAATTTTGGTAGAGGACTAAAGAATAGTGGATTGAGCCGTATGAGGTAGGAAACTCTCAAGTACGGTTCTGAGGGAAGAAAACTTTTCCAAGTTTACCTATCCCGACCGAGGAGAACAGGCCATTCGACAGGGAGATCCTGAAACTGCGGAGGCTTGGTTCGATCAAGCTGCTGAGTATTGGGAACAAGCTATAGCACTTGCTCCGGGCAATTACATCGAAGCACAAAATTGGTTAAAGATTACAGGACGCTTTGGAGAATGAGAGTTTCTATTATTAGGAAATCATTTTCATTATTGAATATCTGACTCGAAATCAATGGGATTTTTCCAGAATATTTCCAAAAATTAGATTCTATTTCGTCGACATCTTATAGGAATATATTTACAATATAAAAAGAATACCTTTTCTGATTCTGGATTGTTGATGGATCTTCTTAATAGGGGTAAAATCCATCCGGAGATGTTTTTCATTAATGATCCATGAATAACGATTTATAATGGATGGCCTTTTATATGGGACATACGGAGGAGTATCAATAGATGGATAAATAAATATATATATATCCATATATACAGATATATTTATTTATCCATCTAGAAACGGTGTAATAATCACCGTTTTCTTTTAAAATTAAAAAAAAAGGCTTTTTTGCATGAAAAAAGCCTATTGTCCATTGAGCACCTCAAAGATATGTCATAATAGAATTGAACACCTGCCTCAGATTGACTCCCGTATCATAGTCGCTCCAGTCATAAACTAGAAAATAAAGGGAGAAACGAGTTGAGATATATCTCTCGTAAGTTCACTAATTGCTATTGGCAGGTTTCTTATTATTTAAGTCCCGTCCGAAAAGAAAGAAAGAAAGAGGAGAATTCAATGACCATTCGTTCACCGGAACCAGAAGTAAAGAAAGTAAAGATCGTAGTGGATAGAGATACTGTAAAAACATCTTTTGAAAAATGGGCCAAACCTGGTCATTTCTCAAGGACGTTAGCTAAAGGCCCTGATACTACCACTTGGATCTGGAACTTACATGCTGATGCTCACGATTTTGATAGCCATACTAATAATTTGGAAGATATTTCTCGCAAAGTCTTTAGCGCTCATTTTGGTCAACTAGCCATCATCTTTATTTGGCTAAGTGGGATGTACTTTCACGGCGCTCGTTTCTCCAATTATGAAGCATGGCTGGCTGATCCCACTCACATCAAACCCAGTGCCCAAGTAGTTTGGCCAATAGTAGGCCAAGAAATATTGAATGGGGATGTAGGTGGAGGTTTTCGAGGGATACAAATAACCTCTGGGTTCTTCCAGCTTTGGCGAGCATCTGGAATAACCAGTGAATTACAACTTTACTGCACTGCAATTGGTGCATTGATCTTTGCAGCGTTAATGCTTTTTGCTGGTTGGTTTCATTATCACAAAGCTGCCCCAAAATTGGTTTGGTTCCAGGAAGTAGAATCCATGTTGAACCATCATTTAGCAGGGTTACTAGGACTTGGATCTCTATCTTGGGCAGGACACCAAATACACGTCTCTCTACCCATTAACCAACTTCTAGACGCTGGAGTGGATCCTAAAGAGATACCACTTCCTCATGAATTTATTTTCAATCGCGATCTTTTGGCTGAACTTTATCCCAGTTTTGCTAAGGGATTGACCCCATTTTTCACTCTGAATTGGTCGGAATATTCAGACTTTTTGACTTTTCGTGGAGGATTAAATCCAGTAACGGGGGGTCTGTGGTTGACCGATACTGCGCATCATCATTTGGCTATTGCAGTTCTTTTCCTGATAGCCGGTCATATGTATAAGACCAATTGGCGCATTGGCCATAACCTCAAGGACCTTTTAGAAGTTCATAAAGGTCCATTTACGGGGGAGGGCCATAAAGGTCTTTACGAGATCTTAACTACCTCGTGGCATGCTCAGCTAGCTATTAACCTAGCTATGTTAGGATCTTTAACTATTGTTGTAGCTCACCACATGTATTCGATGCCTCCTTATCCATACCTAGCTATTGATTATGGTACCCAACTCTCTCTGTTCACACATCATATGTGGATTGGTGGGTTTATCATAGTTGGCGCTGCTGCACATGCAGCGATTTTTATGGTAAGAGACTATGACCCAACTACTCAATACAACAATTTATTAGATCGCGTTCTTAGACATCGTGATGCAATTGTATCACACCTCAACTGGGTATGTATATTCTTAGGTTTCCATAGTTTTGGTCTGTATATTCATAATGATACTATGAGCGCTCTAGGACGTCCTCAAGATATGTTCTCAGATACTGCTATACAATTACAACCTATCTTCGCGCAATGGATACAAAACACTCATGCTTTAGCACCTGGTTCAACAGCTCCTGGTGCAACAGCGAGTACCAGCTTAACCTGGGGAGGTGGTGATTTGGTGACAGTAGGTTCCAAAGTGGCTTTGTTACCAATTCCATTAGGAACCGCGGATTTTTTGGTACATCACATTCATGCATTTACTATCCATGTGACTGTTTTAATCCTACTTAAAGGTGTTCTATTTGCCCGTAGCTCCCGTTTAATACCTGATAAAGCGAATCTGGGTTTTCGCTTTCCTTGTGATGGACCTGGTAGAGGAGGAACATGTCAAGTATCTGCCTGGGATCATGTCTTCCTTGGTTTATTCTGGATGTACAATGCAATTTCGGTAGTAATATTCCATTTCAGCTGGAAAATGCAGTCCGATGTTTGGGGTAATATAAGTGATCAGGGAGTGGTAACTCATATTACGGGAGGAAACTTTGCACAAAGTTCCATTACGATTAACGGGTGGCTCCGTGACTTTCTATGGGCACAAGCCTCTCAAGTGATCCAATCTTATGGTTCTTCATTATCTGCATATGGTCTTTTATTTTTAGGTGCTCATTTTGTTTGGGCCTTCAGTTTAATGTTCTTATTCAGCGGCCGTGGGTATTGGCAAGAACTCATTGAATCTATTGTTTGGGCCCATAACAAATTGAAGGTTGCTCCTGCTATCCAGCCCAGAGCCTTGAGCATTGTACAGGGACGTGCTGTAGGAGTAGCTCATTACCTTCTGGGTGGAATCGTCACAACATGGGCGTTCTTCCTGGCAAGAATTATTGCAGTAGGATAAAGGCTAGGAGGATTTAAAAAGTATATGGCATCAAGATTTCCAAAGTTCAGCCAAGGCTTGGCCCAGGACCCAACTACTCGTCGTATTTGGTTCGGTATTGCGACCGCACATGACTTTGAGAGTCATGATGATATTACCGAAGAACGCCTTTATCATAAAATTTTTGCTTCCCATTTTGGTCAGTTGGCAATAATCTTTCTGTGGACCTCTGGTAATTTGTTCCATGTGGCTTGGCAAGGCAATTTTGAAGCATGGGTACGCGATCCCTTACATGTAAGACCCATTGCTCATGCAATTTGGGATCCTCATTTTGGTCAACCAGCTATAGAAGCCTTTACCCGAGGAGGTGCTCCCGGTCCGGTCAATATTGCTTATTCCGGTGTTTATCAGTGGTGGTATACAATTGGCTTACGCACTAACGAAGATCTTTATGCTGGAGCTCTTTTCTTGCTATTTCTTTCTGTCATCTTTTTAATAGCGGGTAGGTTACATCTACAACCTAAATGGAGACCAAGTGTTTCATGGTTCAAAAATGCCGAATCCCGTCTCAATCATCATTTGTCAGGACTCTTCGGAGTCAGTTCTCTAGCTTGGACAGGGCATTTAGTTCATGTCGCTATTCCTGAATCAAGGGGAGTGCACGTCAGATGGGATAATTTTTTGGATGTATTACCACATCCCGAAGGTTTAGAACCGCTTTTCACAGGTCAGTGGAATCTTTATGCTCAAAATCCTGATTCTAGTAGTCACTTATTCGGTACCTCCCAAGGGGCGGGAACTGCTATTCTAACTCTTCTCGGAGGATTCCATCCACAAACTCAAAGTTTATGGCTGACTGATATGGCTCATCATCATTTAGCTATTGCATTTGTTTTTTCAATTGCTGGTCATATGTATAGAACCAACTTTGGGATTGGTCACAGTATGGAAGATATTTTGGAGGCACATGTTCCTCCAGGAGGCCTATTAGGACGCGGACATAAGGGTCTTTATAACACAATCAATAATTCTCTTCATTTTCAATTGGGTCTTGCTTTAGCTTCTTTGGGGGTTATAACTTCCTTGGTAGCTCAACACATGTATTCTTTACCCGCTTATGCATTCATAGCACAAGACTTCACCACCCAAGCTGCATTATATACTCATCATCAATACATTGCCGGGTTCATTATGACAGGAGCCTTTGCTCATGGAGCTATATTCCTCATTAGGGATTATAATCCGGAACAGAATAAGGATAATGTATTGGCGAGAATGTTGGAGCAGAAAGAAGCTATAATATCTCATCTTAGTTGGGTTAGTTTATTACTAGGTTTCCATACCTTGGGACTTTATGTCCATAATGATGTTATGCTTGCTTTCGGTACTCCAGAAAAACAAATCTTGATCGAGCCCATATTTGCTCAGTGGATACAATCTGCTCATGGTAAGACGTTATATGGTTTCGATATACTCCTATCTTCAACAAGTGGTCCAGCATTCGAGGCAGGTAAGAGCATATGGTTACCCGGTTGGTTAAATGCTATTAATGATAATAATAATTCATTGTTCTCAACAATTGGTCCTGGAGACTTTTTGGTTCATCATGCTATTGCTCTAGGTTTGCATACAACTACATTGATCCTAGTTAAAGGTGCTTTGGATGCGCGTGGTTCCAGGTTAATGCCAGATAAAAAAGATTTTGGTTATAGTTTTCCTTGCGATGGTCCGGGACGGGGCGGTACTTGCGATATCTCGGCCTGGGATGCTTTTTATTTAGCAGTTTTCTGGATGTTGAATACTATTGGATGGGTTACTTTCTATTGGCATTGGAAGCATATAACATTATGGCAGGGTAATGTGGCACAATTTAATGAGTCTTCCACTTATTTAATGGGATGGTCAAGAGATTATCTATGGTTAAATTCTTCACAACTTATTAACGGATACAATCCTTTTGGTATGAACAGTTTATCTGTTTGGGCGTGGATGTTCTTATTCGGGCATCTTGTTTGGGCTACTGGATTTATGTTCCTTATTTCCTGGCGTGGATATTGGCAGGAACTGATCGAAACTCTTGCATGGGCCCATGAACGCACGCCTTTAGCTAATTTAGTTCGATGGAGAGACAAGCCAGTAGCCCTTTCCATTGTTCAAGCACGATTAGTTGGATTAGCTCACTTTTCCGTAGGTTATATATTCACTTATGCAGCTTTTTTAATTGCCTCTACATCAGGTAAATTTGGTTAATTCTTCTTCATCAATTTCTCTGTGGGGTATTGTCATTGTATCAATGACAATACCCCACAGAGAAAAAGTAATCAATATAATATTACTCCATCTAAAATCTGATCTATATTTTTATTCCTGGTAGGTAATAGTACCGACTGAACTATTATGGCGAGAAAGAGTCTCATTCAGAGAGAGAAGAAGAGACAAGCACTGGAACGGAAATATCATTTAATTCGTCAATCTTTGGAGGAAAAAAGCAAAGTGTCATCATTGGATGACAAATGGGAAATTCATAGAAAATTGCAATCTTCACCACGTAATAGTGCACCTACACGTCTCCATCGACGTTGTTCTTCGACTGGAAGACCTAGAGCCAACTATCGAGACTTTGGATTGTCCGGACACATACTCCGTGAGATGGCCCACGCATGTTTATTGCCCGGGATAACAAAATCGAGTTGGTAGGAAAAGAAAAAAGTAATTGAAGTTTATTGTGATAATGGGATATAGTACCCCTATCCCTATATAGGGATAGGGGTACTATATCCCATTATTGTTTTGTGTACCCATTCTGATTATGATATAAATCAATGGTGCGGAGTAGAGTAGTCTGGTAGCTCGCAAGGCTCATAACCTTGAGGTCACGGGTTCAAATCCTGTCTCCGCCAGACCAGAACATACGAAGTATTTTGGTCCGGAAAGGATTGCTCTCTCACTTATAATTCAATTTATAATTGAATTATAAGTGAGGAAAAGAAACGATCAATACATGAACTATTCTTTTTCATATTCTATGTGAAGGGCGGGTAGCGGGGATCGAACCCGCATCTTCTCCTTGGCAAAGAGAAATTTTACCATTCAACCATACCCGCATTTCAATTAGATGAATATATATATTCATATAATTGAAATGGAAAATACATATATGTTCAATCCCATTCGTAAGTAGATACCATTTTTGAATGGTCCAATTATTAATTAAATTACGGATATGGAAAACCCCTCCTCCTTGGGCCTGAAGTAAAAGGCCCTTCAGAAAAGCTATAAAGCCCTCCGGGAGGAGGGGGAGGGAGTGTGAACCTAAAACATCTAGAACATATCTAAGATATGAAAGAATTAAGGATACCTACAAAAAGGACTGATCCGATCCATAATGATACACCCGAAAATACAACATTTTTGCTACTTGACCAACCATCGGGAGAGGCAAGTGCAACAGGTACACCAATCACTAGTAAAAATGAAATAGCAATTAATGCAAACACAGCCGATTGGAAAGCAATAGTCATGGTTGTGATCTTACAAGCTCCCAACAGATTGAATAGACTATACCATCCGATCCCCAATTTGAAATTCTGATCAAATGCACTATGGAAAGGAAAGGATTTGACCAGAAATTGATCGAGCTTTCAAACTTTTTCAATTTGATATTTGAGTGTGAGAGGAGAGGGAAATTCGTTTCTTTTTTTTTCCATTCCAGATGATGAAAAATCATCATATATATGTCACAGGTATAGTTGGTATCGACCCGACTTTATGCTTATAGTTAGGGAAGGGATTATCCGAAGGGGTAGAATAGAAGTTGTCCCCGGGAGAGATGGCCGAGTGGTTAATGGCTCCGGTCTTGAAAACCGGTATAGATAAAAAAACTATCGAGGGTTCGAATCCCTCTCTCTCCTTTTGTTTTTCAACAATTGCATTTACCGGTCCAATAAAAAAAAAGAGAATAGCTCGGCTGTATATAGCCGAGCTACAAGGATCCAGTTGGAAAAAGAGTATTTGAAAAGACTCCTATCCCGCCGATATGGGAGATAGATGTAATGAAATTGAATCGATTTTTCTTCCATCTGGTTTGATCTATTGTTTCAGTTAAGAGGAGTCATGGAAAGGACAGGTTCGAAATCACGATCAATCCCTTTCTCAAATCCTGCTGCAGCTGCACGAGCCCTTCCCGCATGCCACAAATGACCTACGAATAAGAAAAATCCTAGAACGAAATGGGAGGTGGATAACCAACTTCGGGGAGAGACATAATTCACCGCATTGATTTCGGTAGCTACACCACCCACAGAATTTAAAGAACCTAAAGGAGCATGAGTCATATATTCTGCTGAACGTCGTTCCTGCCAAGGCTGTATGTCTTTTCTCAACTTGCTCAGATCCAAACCATTAGGGCCCCTTAGGGGTTCCAACCAAGGAGCACGGAGATCCCAAAAACGCATCGTTTCCCCTCCAAAGATAATTTCTCCAGTCGGAGAACGCATAAGGTATTTACCTAAACCAGTAGGTCCTTGGGCAGACCCCACACTAGCTCCAAGACGTTGGTCTCTAACTAAAAAAGTAAACGCTTGAGCTTGAGAGGCTTCTGGGCCGGTGGGCCCATAAAATTCACTGGGATAAACGGTATTGTTGAACCAAACAAAACAACAAGCAATAAAACCAAAGAGGGATAGAGCCGCTAAACTATAGGACAAATAAGCTTCTCCGGACCATACTAATGCACGGCGAGCCCATGCAAAAGGTTTGGTTAAGATATGCCAGATACCACCGAAGATACAAATGGAACCTAACCATACATGTCCTCCAATTACATCTTCTAGATTGTCCACGCTAACGATCCATCCTTCTCCTCCGAAAGGAGATTTCAGTAAATAACCAAATATAGCACTTGGGTTAAGTGTCGGGTTCGTAATTTTTCTTACATCTCCACCGCCGGGAGCCCAAGTATCATATACACCTCCAAAATACAAAGCTTTTAGCACTGGAAGAAAAGCACCAACACCTAGCAAGATTAGGTGAATACCCAAAATTGTGGTCATTTTGTTTCTATCTTTCCATACATAGCCAAAGAATGGAAAAGATTCTTCTAAAGTTTCGGGTCCTATGAGTGCATGATAAATACCACCAAAACCTAAAACCGCAGAAGAAATTAAGTGAAGTACCCCAGATACAAAATATGGAAAAGTGTCCACGATTTCCCCACCAGGACCGACTCCCCATCCTAGAGTAGCTAGATGGGGAAGCAGAATCAATCCTTGTTCATACATAGGTTTTTCCGGTACGAAATGAGCCACTTCGAATAGGTTCATTGCTCCGGCCCAGAATACAATTAATCCGGCATGAGCCACGTGAGCCCCAAGCAATTTACCCGACAAATTGATAAGTCGGGCATTACCGGCCCACCAAGCGAAACCAGTGGTTTCTTGATCACGACCAGCTAAAGCTATAGTTCCATTAAAGAGCGTTTCCACGGGGTAGGACCTCCTCAGGGAATATAAGGTTTTCATGAGGCTGATCTTGAGCCGCCATCCAAGCACGAATACCTTCGTTCAGGAGAATATTTTTTGTGTAGAAAGTCTCAGATTCAGGATCTTCTGCTGCACGGATCTCCTGGGAAACAAAATCATAGGCACGTAAGTTTAGAGCTAGACCAACTACTCCAATGGCACTCATCCATAAACCGGTCACTGGTACAAATAACATGAAGAAATGTAACCAACGTTTATTGGAAAAAGCAACCCCAAAAATCTGGGACCAGAAGCGGTTAGCAGTGACCATGGAATAAGTCTCTTCGGATTGAGTCGGGTTAAAAGCACGGAACGTATTTGCACCATCACCATCTTCAAATAAAGTATTTTCCACGGTAGCACCATGAATAGCGCATAGAAGAGCAGCACCCAATACTCCGGCAACTCCCATCATATGAAATGGATTCAAGGTCCAATTATGAAAACCTTGAAAGAAGAGGATAAAACGGAAAATAGCTGCTACACCAAAACTAGGTGCGAAAAACCAACCGGACTGTCCCAATGGATAGATCAAAAATACAGAAACAAAGACA